AATTCCCTCAGAGGCTTGTCTAAAAGATTCGCAATATAACTAGGAAGGCGTTTCAAATACCATACATGAGTCACTGGACATGCCAGTTTTATGTATCCCATTTTGTACCTTCGTATCCGAGAATCAACAAATTCCACCCCACATTCTTCACAAGATTTTGGGTCTTCTTTTTCAGCCCCAATAACTCGGTAATTTCCACAAGCACAAATCCCACTTTTTATGGGTCCAGAAATTCTTTCACAAAACAATCCATCTTTCTCCGGTTTATTGGTTTTATAATGAAAAGTATAGGGTTTTGTAACCTCTCCAACTATCTCTCCATTGGGTAGAATTCTTTTTGCCCAAGCCTTTATTTGTTGAGGAGAAACTGGTCCAATTCGAAGTTGTTGATGTTTATACTGGTCGATCATAGAATACAAATTCTGATTCATTGAGATCAAGCTTCCTTCCTATTAATTTGAAAGTTCTTTTCAGATACAAGGAAATGATTCAGTTCTAGAGCCAAAGATCGTAGTTCTCGAACGAGCAATCGAAAAGATTCTGGAGCACCCTCTGGGTTGGGTACTGTTGCTCCAATAATCGTAGCACCAAGTACTTCTTGACGAGCTCTAATATGATCAGATTTATAAGTAAGCATCTCTTGTAAAATATGAGCAACACCAAATCCCTCTAGAGCCCAAACTTCCATTTCTCCAACTCTTTGTCCCCCTTTTTTTGCCCTCCCTCTAAGGGGTTGTTGTGTAACAAGTGCGTAATGTCCACTGGAACGCCCATGAATTTTATCATCAACTTGATGAATTAATTTTAGGATATAGGACTTTCCTATTAGAACAGGTTGTTCAAAAAGATCTCCTGTTCTTCCATCAAATATTCTGCTTTTTCCCGGATATTCGGGTTCAAATACCCATGGACTTTTTGTTTGCTTACTGGCTTTATATAATTCAGAAAACACTAGTTTTCTTGAGGCCTCTTGTTCATATCTCTCATCAAAGGGCACTATTCTATAATGTTTCTTTAGCAGATCCCCCGCTAACCCGAGCGAACATTCAAATATTTGTCCCACATTCATTCGGGAGGGGACTCCTAATGGGTTGAAAACCATATCAACGGGCGTTCCATTTTGCAAATATGGCATATCTTGTCTAGATAAAATCTTAGAAATTATACCCTTATTCCCATGCCTTCCAGCTACTTTATCACCTACTTTGATTTCACGTTTCTGTGAAATATATACACGAATCCTTTCTAAATTAGAATTGGAACCCCCCTTTCTATAGATCCATCTCACATCAATAACTCGACCCTTTCCACCTATAGGTAGTCTTAGAGAAGTTTCTTTTGAAGTGGATACCTGAATGCCAAGTATAGCTCGTAATAATCTATCCTCCGGGGCATATGACGATTCGTTCGTTGTCTGAGGTGTTAATTTACCTATTAAGATATCACCTGTTTCTATCCAAGATCCCAGGATCACAATTCCATTTTTGTCTAAATGTCGGATTAAATGAGCCTCTAAATGCGGGATCTCTTTAGTTATTTTTTCAGGACCTTGGCTTGTTATATGAGTCTGAATTTCATATTTTCGGATATGAAAAGAAGTATAAATATCTTCATAGACCAGACGTTCGCTAATTAGTACGGCGTCTTCAAAATTGTAACCTTCCCATGGCATATAAGCTACTAATACATTTTTCCCTAAAGCGAGTTCCCCACCAGCCGTAGCCGCACCGTCCGCTAGAATTTGTCCCTTTTTAATGTATTTACCTTGCCGAACCTGAGTTTTTTGATGCATACAAGTATTTTTGTTGGAACGTTGATACATAACTAATGGAATGCTTAGAGTATCCCCATTGCTTGAGAAAACAATCTTGTGAGTATTAGTATAAATGACTTTTCCCTTGCGTTTGGCTATAGCTGAAATCCCCGAATCTAGAGCCGTTTGGCCTTCCAACCCAGTTCCAACAATGCACTTCTCGGACCGAGAAAGAGGAACTGCTTGGCGCTGCATATTAGAACTCATTAAAGCTCGATTCGCATCATTATGTTCGATAAAAGGAATGAGGGAAGCTCCAATAGAAAAATATTGGAAGGGAAAAATGCTTCTAAGGTGAATCTCTTCCCATGCAATAGTCAGGAATTCTTGACGATATCGAGCTGGAACAATCTGTTGTTCTTGAATACCGCAATTCAAGGCCAAAGAATTTCCTGCTGCTACCATATAATATTCATCTCTATTTGGTGATAAATAAACCATCTGTGCCTCTTTTGATTTATCAGACAATTCATAAAAAGGACTCTCTATAGATCCCCAATAACCAACCTTCACATGAATAGCTAATGATCCCAGAAGTCCAACATTGATTCCTTCAGACGTGTCAATTGGACAAATACGTCCATAGTGACTCGGATGAATATCCCGTATACGAAAACTAGCAGTTCGCCCCGTCAATCCTCCAGGACCCAAATAACTCCATTTTCGCCCATGAACAATTTGTGTCAACGGATTAGTTTGATCCAAAACTTGAGATAAAGGGTGTAGGCCAAAAAATGATTCATAAGTAGTTGTTAATGAAGTGGCAGTTACCAAATTTTGAGGAGTTGGTATCAATTTATGCCTGATTGCTCCACATAGAGTTCCTCGAACTGCATTTTCTAAACGAACAAGAGCCAATCCAAATTGATCCTGTAATAGATCTGCTACAGAACGAATACGTTTATTTTTCAGGTGATTCATATCGTCAAGTGTACCCATTCCCAATTTCATTCCAATCAAATGATCCACAGCAGCCAATAGATCTCGCGGTAACAAAAATGTATTGTTTTGGGATATATCAAGATTTAACCTACGGTTCATATTTCGTCGACCAATTTTTCCTAATTCACATCTTTGTTGAAAGAATTTTTTTTGTAATTCTTTACATAAGGACTCAGAAAATACCGGATCTCCCCCTACACAGGCAAATTGTTGATAAAACTCCAAAATAGCATTTTCTTTTGACCCAATCTTTTTTTTCTCTTTATCATTTGGGAAAGACAAGAAAATTTCAGGGTAACAAACATTATCTAGAATTTCTATTATATTTGAACCCATAGCTGATGATAGAACTAGAATAGAGATTTTTTGTTTTCTACTTACACGGGCCCATATCCTTGTTTTTCTATCAATTTCTAATTCCGACCTCCCCCCCCAATCCGATATTATAGTACTGGTATAGACAGAAATTGCGTTATGTTCCAATTCTGAACGGTAGTAAATACCGGGACTTTGCAATATTTGGTTGATCACAATTCGGTATATTCCATTTACTATAAAGGTTCCAAAAGAATTCATTATAGGGATGTTTCCAATAAAAACAGTTTGTTCTTGCATATTTCTACCGGTTTTCCAAATTAAGACCGCGGATACATATAATTCAGAAGAATATGTGAGTGATTCATAAACAGCATCTCTTTCTTTTATCAAGGGCTCTACCAATTTATATGTTTCCACAAATAATTGAAATTCAATTTCTTGATCTCTATCTTCAATTTTTTGAAACTTTTTCAATTCTTCTGTCAAGCCCCGATTAATGAACCTACAAAATCCCTCAAATTGTATCTGACTAAATCCGGGTATTGTGGACATTCCCTCATTTCCATTCTGGAGCATCTTAATCTGAAGTTTCCTCTTTATTGAAAAAATCCCATTATTCTTATTGGCTTGGCTCACTATTTATCGAACCATACTAATCAATCTAGCAATGATGGAAAGGATATTCTTGTTACTGAATCACATAAAATTTTAGCCAACTTCATCCATATATATCATACTTATGAATGGAAGCAAGACAGAAAAATGGAAATTGATAAAGCATTCCGGGGAAAAAATTATGTAACTATAGAGTCTTTTATCGTCTATTAAAATTTATCCAATTTCTACCTCATTTTTTATTCTTTATATTATGATATTACGATCAGAGTACAGGGTCTAAAAGAATAAAAAATCAATGAATAAATGAATAATGAATAAAGGATTCAATCTGCTCTCTATGAATGAGATAAAAATAGAAGAATCAGGAACAGCATAGAGTTTCCCTTTTTTTAGCACACATAATTAAATGTTCAAAAAGGAATTCGCCAATCTTTTTTTTAAGTAAAATTTATAAAATATAATGGAATTGCATACGTAATAGTCATAGGAGTAATCTTTAGGAAGTACATACTGATATAACTATCTAGTTATCCGTATAGAAAATATTTTCTCATAATTGAACTTGGTAAAACATAGGCTAGGTTACACTCTATCTTAATGCTTCATATTCAATTAAGAATTAAAGCACGATGATCCTAGGAATATGTGCATAAGAATAAGAAATAGACTCGGGTTAGGTATCCCACATATAAAAATAAGAATTTATGTTCTGAGGTTTACATATACACATATATTTTATTATAATTTCTAATGATTAGTCGTAATTGTGCATCCATTCAGGGAATATAAATAAAGATAAAATGTTCGCTAATTAAAAGTAAGAAAAGTAAGTAAGAGTGACTAAAGAGTAATAAACAAAGAGTGAAGGTAAGTTTTTAAGCGATACATTTTTTAAGATATAATTAATTTCAGAAAAGAATATAAAAAAGATCTAATAAAAAGAGGAATCCTTTTTTGCAAAAGAATAAATAAAATAGTATTCAAGATCAAAAAAAAAAGAAAATAAGAAAGGAAAAAATTCAAATAAAAATTAAAAATGAGGATAGGAATATAATCTATATAAAAATCTTCTATTTTTTGGATATATTTTGGATGGAATTTGGCGACATGGCCAAGCGGTAAGGCGGGGGACTGCAAATCCTTTATCCCCAGTTCGAATCTGGGTGTCGCCTGATCAACAAAAAAAATTGAAGTTTATTAATCCTGTTGATCAAACTTAACGAATTCTTGCCCCGCAAAAGCATAGGCAAGAAACAAGGAACTAGGGTCTGTTGCTACTTTATTTTAATAACCCGTAGGACCTATCTAG